AAGAACTAGAAAAAGGAAAAAATATAGTGAGACTTTGATTCTTCGTCGCCGTAGTAAATAGGAGAGAAAATCTAATTTCTTTCTTCGTCTTAAAAAAAGGAGTTAATTAACTGTGACACGTTCACTAAAAAAAAATCCTTTTGTAGCAAAGCATTTATTAAGAAAAATAGAGAGGCTTAATACAAAAGCGGAAAAAGAAATCATAATAACTTGGTCCCGGGCATCCACCATTATACCCACAATGATTGGACATACTATCGCTATCCATAATGGAAGGGAACACTTACCCGTTTATATCATGGATCTTATGGTTGGCCATAAGCTGGGAGAATTTTCACCTACTATAAATTTTCGAGGACATGCGAAAAATGATAATAGATCTCGTCGTTAATTTAATGAATTAAAAAAAATGAATATCGATTTATTTTTAGTGAGAGGTAAACTTTATGATAAAGAAAAGAAAGAATAAATCATATACGGAGGTATATGCTTTAGGGCAATATATATCTATGTCTGCCCACAAAGCCCGGAGAGTAATTGATCAAATCCGTGGCCGTTCCTACGAAGAAGCACTTATGATATTAGAACTTATGCCTTATCGAGGATGTTATCCAATTTTTAAATTGGTTTATTCTGCAGCAGCAAATGCTAGTCACAATAAGGGTTTCAAAGAAGCGCATTTAGTCATTAGTAAAGCGGAAGTTAACCAAGGAAATACTGTGAAAAAATTAAAACCTCGTGCCCGAGGACGAAGTTACCCAATAAAAAGATCCACTTGTCATATAACTATCGTATTGGAAGATATCTCCGTCTATCAACAATATAAAGAATATTTAATGTATTTAAAAAAACCTGGATGCAGCAATGAAAACATCAATCTAACATGTTATGATACATATAGTAGTGGAGGCCTATGGGACAAAAAATAAATCCACTTGGTTTCAGACTTGGTACAACCCAAAGTCATCATTCTATTTGGTTTGAACAACCAAAAAAGTATTCTGAAGGTTTAGAAGAAGATAAAAAAATCCGAGACTGTATTAAAAATTATGTCAAAAAAAATATAAAAGTATCCTCTGGTATGGAGGGAATTGCACGTATCGAAATTAAAAAAAGAATCGATCTCATTCAGATCATAATCTATATGGGATTTCCTAAATTATTAATTGAAGATCAACCCCATCAACCCCGAAGAGTCGAAGAATTACGGATGAATGTTCAAAAAGAACTTAATTGTGTCAATAGAAAACTCAACATTGATATTACCAGAATTTCCAATCCGTATGGCCATCCTAATATTCTTGCAGAATTTATAGCCGGCCAATTAAAAAACCGCGTTCCTTTTCGAAAAGCAATGAAAAAAGCTATTGAATTAATGGAAGAGGGGAATAAAAAAGAAATTAAAATTAAAATTAAAGGAATTCAAGTACAAATTGCAGGACGTATCGACGGCAAAGAAATTGCACGTGTTGAATGGATCCGAGAAGGCAGAGTTCCTTTACAAACCATTGAAGCTAAAATTGATTATTGTTCCTATACAGTTCGAACTATTTATGGGGTCTTAGGAATAAAAATTTGGATATTCGTAGACGAAAAAAAACCGAAAACTATGTAGTGTAACACTATAAGCAGCACTAGCAATAAAAAAAGCAGCACTAGCAATAAAAAATTGCAGTCTTTTTTTTATGTTTAAGAAAAAAACCAGCAATTCTATAAGGTTGAATAAAAGTTTCTATCAAAACTACTTTGGTATAATTGCTATGCTTAGTGTGTGACTCGTTGGTTTAGGATTCGATTAGATTAAGAAAAAAAAGAACTTACCTATTAAGAACAACTAATAACTATAGCATTAATAAATAACCTAAGCAACTCATTGCTTCGTATTATCTGGATCCAAAAAAAGAAGTAAAGATATGATAGACTGATCATATCATTGTAGCAACTGAAAAAAAAAAGAATAACGAAGATTATTAAGTTATGAAAGGTAATCGAAAAGGATGCGGATAAATGGAAGGATGAAAGAAAGAGAGCAAAATTTGAATATTAATGATATATGATTCCAATTTGTAAAATCTATGAGGTCACTGTAAGAAAAGCAATGTAATAACGCATCAATACAGATTCATTCATAATAATTAGATAAATCTGTTCCGAAAACAAAAAATTAAGAGCCTTGAGCCAATCAAAACTGAGAAAATTGACTCAAAAAAAAAAAATGAAATGAAAAATTTCATGTAAGAGCTCCATTGTAGAATTCGGGCCTAATGATTAATCAAGAAGCGATGGGAACGACGGAACCCATGAATATAGAGGATTCTATTGAAAAAAATCTTAGTCATTCATTGGACAGGATGGCGGAATAAACCATAACCTTTATTTTTTTATCTATTATGATTTTGATTCTGAGACCTCGTGGGAGAAAGATCAAACTTAAATCGATATTGAAAGAGTAAATATTCGCCAGCGAATAAATTGTTTTTTTTAATAAAAAAAGTAATTAAATAAAAAAAAAGAAAAACGGATTTGTTAGGATATTCTAACTCTAACAAAAACGACATTCGAGATGATTATATTACATTATAAAAAAAAAAATAGAAATAGACTTCATATTGGATTCCGTTTTGAAAAATACATACACAAATTTAGAATAGATCGTAAAAAAAAATACCACGATTCCACGATTAATAGGATTAATCATTAACTCCATCTATCATCTATAGAATAATACAAGCTTTTTTAGTACTTTTATTCGCGAGGAGCTGTATGAGAAGAAACTCTCACGTTCAGTTCTGTAGTAGAGATGGAATTTCTAATTTAGAAAAAACCCATCAACTATAACCCAAAAAGAACAAGATTTCGTAAACAACATCGAGGAAGACTAAAAGGAATCTCTTCTCGTGGGAATCGTATTTGTTTTGGCAGATATGCTCTTCAAACACTTGAACCCGCTTGGATCACATCTAGACAAATAGAAGCAGGGCGAAAAGCAATGTCACGAAATGTACGACGTAGGGGAAAAATTTGGGTACGTATATTTCCGGACAAACCAGTTACAGTAAGACCTGCGGAAACCCGCATGGGTTCTGGGAAAGGATCCCCAGAGTATTGGGTAGCTGTGGTTAAACCAGGTAAAATACTTTATGAAATGGGCGGTGTCCCCGAAAATATAGCCAGAAAAGCTATTTCAGTAGCTGCATCAAAAATGCCTATAAAAACCCAATTCATTATTTCTGAATAGGAATATAGAATGAAAAGGCTAAATAACATTTAAGGATAAAAAGATTATCCGTTTTATTTTTTGACAAACAATATTTTTTTACTTCGTCCTTTGCATTAAAAGAAGAGATAAAAAAAAATGATATGATTCAACCACAAACCTATTTGAATGTAGCAGACAACAGCGGGGCTCGAGAATTGATGTGTATTCGAATAATAGGAGCTAGTAATCGCCGATATGCTCATATTGGTGACGTTATTGTTGCTGTAATCAAGGAAGCAATACCAAATAGTCCTCTAGAAAGGTCAGAAGTGGTAAGAGCTGTAATTGTACGTACTTGTAAAGAACTCAAACGTAACAATGGGATGATAATACGATATGATGACAATGCCGCAGTTGTCATTGATCAAGAAGGGAATCCAAAAGGAACTCGAGTTTTTGGGGCGATCCCACGGGAATTGAGACAATTAAACTTTACTAAAATAGTTTCATTAGCTCCTGAGGTATTATAAGACCTAAATCTCGATAGTTAGGATTCAAACAATAGTTTTTAACTAAAATGAATTAATAGATTGTGTATCACGCATATACCCCTTAAATAATAATAAATTAATATATAATTCGTCTATATCTATATATAACTAAAAGAAAAAGAACATGTTGATTATATCAAAATTCTAGAACAATAAGGAATTTTAACTTATCATGGGAAAAGACACGATTGCTGATATAATAACCTCTATACGAAATGCTGACATGAATAGAAAAGGAACGGTTCGTATAGGATCGACTAACATCACCGAAAGCATTGTTCAAATACTTTTACGAGAGGGTTTTATCGAAAACGTAAGGAAACATCGAGAAAACAACCAATATTTTTTGATTTTAACCCTAAAACATAGACGAAATAAGAAAGAATCCTATAAAACCATTTTAAATTTAAAGAGAATAAGTCGACCGGGTCTCCGAATCTATTCTAACTCTCAACGAATTCCACGAATTTTAGGCGGAATAGGAATTGTGATCCTTTCGACTTCTCAAGGTATAATGACAGACCGAGAAGCTCGACTAAAAAGAATCGGCGGAGAAATTTTGTGTTATATATGGTAATCCTTCTAGTATGAAAGTTTGATATCCGTAACTTACCATTTGTGAAAAAAGGGGGTTTGTAATAAGACCCCTGCTAAAAATTCAAAAGTTGAGCCTTTTTTACCTCGAATGAAATGAAATAAAAAAATGAATTAATGAAAGTTTGATTTCTGAATCACTTCCGAGGGGCATGGTTCGAGTTTGTTTAGATACTAAAGATTTTTTTTAGGTCGTGCTTCTGAAAAGATTCCACATATTTTTGTATAGGTATACCTAAAAGAAAAGTAAAATTTTTAGCAAGTTCTTAGGTAAGTTAATCGGGGGCCAGCCATTATATAGACTCCATAACAAGGATTCAAATGAGCAAGTGATTTTTTCAATTTCAACATTCCTTTCACGAAGATACAATTCAAAAATATCAAGAAACCTTTTTTCGTCCAACAATCAGTATATTCACAGAATGAAGGAATAACAACTATGAAAATAAGGGCTTCCGTTCGTAAAATTTGTGATAAGTGTCGACTAATCCGTAGGAGGGGACGATTTATAGTAATTTGTTCCAACCCAAGGCATAAACAAAGACAGGGATGATCTTACTTCTTACTAAAGTAAAAGGCACTTACAAGGAGTTGAAAAAAAAAGGGAGGTCTCTTTTGACATGAAATGGATATATCCATATATTTCTTGTGAAATGAAAAAATATGGCAAAACCTTTATTAAGAATTGGTTCACGTAAAAATACACGTAGTGTTTCACGTAAAAATGTACGTAGAATACCGAAGGGAGTTATTCATGTTCAAGCGAGTTTCAACAATACCATTGTGACCGTTACAGATGTACGGGGGCGGGTGATTTCTTGGTCCTCCGCAGGTACTTGTGGATTCAGGGGTCCAAGAAGAGGAACACCTTTTGCTGCTCAAACCGCAGCAGGAAATGCTATTGGAGCAGTAGTGGATCAAGGTATGCAACGAGCTGAGGTAAGGATAAAAGGCCCCGGACTGGGAAGAGATGCAGCATTACGAGCTATTCGTAGAAGCGGTATACTTTTAAGTTTCGTACGAGATGTAACCCCGATGCCACATAATGGTTGTAGACCCCCTAAAAAAAGACGGGTATAGAACTAAATAAAGGCTGAAGGGGTTGGGGTTTCAAGAGAAATAAATGATTCAAGGATCTGATCAAATTACTATGGTTCGAGAGAAAGTCAAAGTATCTACTCGGACACTACAGTGGAAGTGTGTTGAATCAAGAAGAGACAGTAAGCGTCTTTATTATGGACGCTTTATTCTGTCTCCACTTATGAAAGGTCAAGCCGACACAATAGGCATTGCGATGCGAAGAGCTTTACTTGGCGAAATAGAAGGAACATGTATTACACGTGCAAAATCTGAGAACATACCACATGACTATTCTAACATAGTAGGTCTTCAAGAATCAGTACATGAAATTTTAATGAATTTGAACGAGATTGTATTAAGAAGTAATCTATATGGAACGCGCAACGCGCTTATTTGTGTCCAAGGTCCCGGATCGATAACTGCTCGAGACATAATTTTACCGCCCTCTGTGGAAATCGTTGATAATACACAGCATATAGCTACCTTAACTGAACCAATAGATTTGTGTATTGGATTAAAAATCGAGAGGAATCGCGGATATAGTATAAAAATGTCAACTAACTTTGAAGACGGAAGTTATCCTATAGATGCTGTATTCATGCCTGTTCAAAATGCGAATCATAGTATTCATTCTTATGGGAACGGGAATGAAAAACAAGAGATTCTTTTTCTAGAAATATGGACAAATGGAAGTTTAACTCCTAAAGAAGCACTTCATGAAGCCTCCCGGAATTTGATTAATTTATTTATTCCTTTTCTCCATGTAGAAGAAGAAACGTTCTATTTAGAGAACAATCAACATCCAGTTACTTTACCCCTTTTTCCTTTTCATAATAGGTTAGTTAACCTAAGAAAAAAAAAAAAAAAACTAGCATTTCAATATATTTTTATTGACCAATTAGAATTGACTCCCAGAATCTATAATTGTCTAAAAAAGTCCAATATCCATACATTGTTGGACCTTTTGAATAACAGTCAAGACGACCTTATCAAAATGGAACATTTTCACATAGAAGATGTAAAAAAGATATTAGACATTCTAGAAAAAAAATAGAAAAGCATAAAAAAAAATTACTAACAAAGTAAATTTACATTTGAAATGGATTTTCAACCTTCAACGTAATTTCTATTTTCCAGTCGAACCCATTTTAATTAATTAGATATGTATCTAGGGAGTAGTCATTTCAAAACGAATTCTCCCTAGATACCCACGTCTTTTATTTTACTATTTTTAAAATTAAATTAAAAAATACCTAAAGTTAGAGATTTATCAATTGGTAATGTTGCTCCAATACCTAACCACAGGGCCACCACGGTGCCAATCAAAAAGACGGTTGTCGCTACTGGACGACGAAATGGATTTTGGAACTTATTAACATTTTCCAAAAAGGGTACGGTTAATAATCCCGCTGGTACTGAAACCATTAAAAGAACACCCAATAATTTGTTAGGCACTGTACGAAGTATTTGAAATACAGGAAAGAAATACCATTCAGGTAATATTTCCAAAGGAGTTGCAAAAGGATCCGCAGGTTCCCCAATCATTGATGGTTCTAAAACCGCTAAGCCTACGTTACAGGCAATGGTACCAAGAATGACTACTGGAAAAATATATAAAAGATCGTTGGGCCATGCGGGTTCTCCGTAATAATTATGACCCATACCTTTAGCTAATTTAGCTCGTAATACAGGATCATTCAAATCTGGTTTTTTTGTTATTGGGATAGGTGAATTCTTATGGGTCCATCCCCCGGGGGAACCGGACATGATAATTTTGTATCATCCGGCTCGAGCAATAGAGCAATAATTAACCGAACTAAATGAATACATAAAAAAAAGAGATATATGTTATCCACAAGTATTTAATATGTAAAAAAAAAATTATCCGACTCAAAAGTTATTGCAACTAAAGATTGCCAGAAATTCCATTCTTACAGGTAAATGCTCAACACCCACGTAAGCTTAAAAAGTTGATCATGATTAAGGGCTTTCTGGATCGTCTCATACCTTATAAATTCGTACTTAATCTCAAAAATTATATTATATCGAGATTTTTAAAATACAAAGGATTTACTTGTTACTAATGAAGTCTACCCTCTACTCTTCCTTAGATCCTGTATTCACTCCGATAGTATCATAAATCGAGTCGATGCAGAGGAAATGAATGCATTTACATACTATTAATTATTTTTTTAAGTCAAAAATAGCTAAAAACATAATCCTGATTATGTTACATCCCTTAATTTACTGGATTTTACGGAGCCCACTCATCCACGACATCGTCGGGTATGATCATAGAAAAGATTCTCTTCAAGTGAACCAGCCTATCCCTGTATGGGGCTTACACAGTGGTTGGAACAAAGACACATTTGGTTGTGAATTCCAATGTAGCAGATAAAGTCCTATTTCTGCACGGCCCGATCAATAGTTCAAGTCACACACTCCCATAATCCATTTTCTCGTAATAGAATTCCCTTCCACTTTTATGTAAAAAAAAAATAATACAATATTGTGGAGTTGAAGGGAAATATCCAAATACATGTCTTATTTTTTGAATAATCCATATTTATAGCAATAAAATACTATCATTCCTTCACCAAGTAATAAGATAAATGAGTAATATCTAGAATCTATATTTTTTATAAGGGACCAGAAATACCTTGCTTACGTATCATTAGGAAATGCATTAACATAAATACGGCCGTAAGAAGAGGTAATACAAAAGTGTGTAAACTATAAAAACGAGTCAAAGTGGATTGTCCAACACTAGCACTTCCGCGTAATAATTCTACAAGAGGTGATCCTATTACAGGAATAGCGTCAGGTACACCTGTTACAATTTTGACTGCCCAATAACCAATTTGATCCCAAGGTAAAGAATAACCTGTTACACCAAAAGATGCGGTCAATACACCCAGAACCACACCAGTAACCCAAGTCAATTCGCGAGGTTTTTTAAAACCACCGGTGAGGTATACACGAAATACGTGCAGGATCATCATTAGGACCATCATACTTGCCGACCATCGATGAACTGATCGGATTAACCAACCAAAGTTAGCTTCAGTCATTATATATTGAACAGAAGCAAAAGCCTCAGTAACAGTTGGACGGTAATAAAAAGTCATAGCAAATCCTGTAGCTACTTGTACTAAAAAACAAGTCAGAGTAATTCCTCCTAGACAATAAAATATGTTGACGTGTGGAGGAACATATTTACTAGTTATATCATCTGCAATCGCCTGAATCTCAAGACGTTCCTCGAACCAATCATAAACTTTATTGAGATAGGTAAACCAAGGTTACTCCCCCTCCAAGAACTGTATATGAGAATTTCATCTCGTACAGCTCAAACAAAAAAAAGACAAAAATACTGATTGAAACGGATAATAAAGTTTTAAACTTTTCGCTCATTCAATATTATTTAAAGATATGAACGAGTCAAAACGCGAAAAATCCTCTTTGTGGTTAAATGCCAAAAAATCAAGTCAGCTCGCTCGTATTTATGTTGTATTGATCGTTACAGGCCTCTTGAATCTTCTAGACTACCTATCTTTATTGTCTTTTTTATTTGGTATTTGTATGGAATGTGGATTTTTGCTTGTTTTCTTTATTATTGATAGGAATTCTCTTGTTAAGACCCTACTTAACTAATCAATTTAAACCTCAGATTCATACGAGAACCACGATAATTCAATGAAACCTTCAAAGTCCAAAGTTCACTGAGTGAGAACCGTTGGATCATCACTTATTCACTAAAAAAAAAATAGCTCTAATGACTAAAAACATCAAATACAAAGAAGCGCGTGTTCTTTGAGTTTCAAAGCATAAAAAGATTTTGATTTATTAAATAAGATCGAACGGAAAGAAGTCCGGCTACGAGGTCTGAGTATTAAGTATGAATCATAGTTCGAATACTTTGTGATCTATTTGATCTATTTCGTGCTCCAGATACTCGAATGAATATCCGACGAAGTAAAACCATCTTGATAAAGATGACAGACCCCATTTTCTGTACTATCCATAGGGTCCATTCTAACAAGTCACACACTCATATTCCGGAAATATCCAATTCAGAAAAAATTTTCGCGGTCGAACTACCAAAGGAGAAAGGGCTCAAAACTTTAGACCTAAATAATTAACTTTTTTGTATCGAACGAAAAGCTAGGACTTAAAAATTCTTCTCAGTCTAATTAACTGAAATTCCATCCAGTAGAACAGAAGAATTATAAATCTCCAAAATAATAGATAAGAATACCGCAAATAGAGCCATTGCAACACCCATCAAAGGGGTTGTTCCCCATCCAGGCGCTACTTTACCATATTCGGAATTCAATGGTTTCAATAACTTCCCTACAGTAGTGCTTCTTGGACCAGATCTAGAACTATCCTCAACAGTTTGTGTAGCCATAAATCTTTTTTTGTATTCATTACGATCTGTTGACTTTGTATACCATTCCGTTGTAAATAAACGATCTTAGCATAGATCCATTGTGGTCTTTCAATTCTATAATAATGGAAACAGCAACCCTAGTCGCCATCTTTCTATCTGGGTTACTTGTCAGTTTTACTGGGTATGCTCTATATACTGCCTTTGGACAACCCTCTCAACAATTAAGAGATCCATTCGAGGAACACGGGGACTAGTTTACGTAATCATCCTCCAAATATTTGGAGGATGATTACGTAAATGAAGATCATGAAAAATGAGTTCATTTTTTAGTTGAAATTTTAGGTGGTTCCCGAAAAAAAATAGCGAAAAAAATTATCCCTAAAGTCGATACTAAGAGAAATGTATAAACCAATGCTTCCATAAATTTGATCGTGGTTTACAATTATAGCTTTCATACCTGTTTTTTTATGTTTACTTGGGAGTATCCCTACGGATAAAGAAAGAAAAAGAGGCAAAGAAACGGCAACAATTAAAATCAAGATTCCTACAGTACCCCACTTAACTGATTTTAACTTATTAAATAAAATAGTAAACAGAAACTAGACGAAAAAAAAAATCATGTTGCATCAGACTGCTTGTCTTTTTGTAGTTGTATCTCCAAGTTTTTGGAATGCACCAAATTCCAGTTGAGCATCCAAATCTGGATCAATACCAGCAAAAACATCTCTGAAGAGGGTTCTAGCACCATGCCAAATGTGTCCAAAGAAGAAAAGTAGAGCAAACGACGCATGCCCAAAAGTAAACCAACCTCTTGGACTGCTACGAAAAACACCGTCGGATTTCAAAGTAGCACGATCTAATTCAAAAATCTCACCCAATTGAGCCCGTCTAGCATATTTTTTCACAGTTGTGGGATCACTATAACTAACTCCATTAAGTTCACCACCATAAAACTCAACAGTTACACCTACCTGTTCGACACTATATTTAGATTCTGCTCTTCTAAATGGGACGTCCGCTCTAACAATTCCATCTCCGTCTACCAAAACAACCGGAAATGTTTCAAAAAAGGTAGGCATACGGCGTACAAAAAGTTCACGCCCTTCTTTATTTCGAAAGACGGGGTGTCCTAACCATCCAACAGCTATTCCATCCCCGTTGTCCATTGAACCCGCTCGGAATAACCCTCCCTTTGCTGGATTATTACCAATATAATCATAAAAAGCTAATTTTTCAGGAATTTTGGCCCAAGCTTCTGATAAACTTTGATTTTCAGCTAGTCCAGCGCTAACTCTTCGATATATTTCTTGTTGAAAGTATCCCTGATCCCATTGATAACGAGTAGGACCAAATAATTCTATGGGAGTAGTTGCAGAACCATACCACATAGTTCCAGCAACAACAAAAGCTGCAAAAAAGACAGCAGCAATACTACTGGAAAGGACGGTTTCAATATTACCCATACGTAATCCTTTGTATAGACGTTGAGGCGGACGAACACTAAGATGGAATAAGCCCGCTAATATACCCAACGTCCCTGCTGCAATATGATGAGAGGCTATTCCTCCCGGAACAAAAGGGTCAAAGCCCTCCACGCCCCACGCCGGATTTACGGGTTGGACCTTTCCGGTGAGTCCATAAGGGTCGGATACCCATATTCCAGGACCGTATAATCCTGTTACATGAAATGCGCCAAAACCAAAGCAAGCCACTCCTGAAAGAAATAAATGAATTCCAAAAATCTTGGGTAAATCCAAAGAAGGTTTTCCTGTGCGTTCATCACAAAAAATTTCTAGATCCCAATATACCCAATGCCAAATAGATGCCAAGAAGCATAAGCCAGAAAACACGATATGTGCTCCGGCTACCCCTTCGTAACTCCAAAGACCCGGATTCGTTATCGTCCCTCCTGTAATATTCCAACCGCCCCATGAATTGGTTATTCCTAAACGGGTCATGAAAGGGATAACGAACATACCTTGTCTCCACATTGGATCCAGAACAGGGTCGGAGGGATCAAAAACTGCTAATTCATATAGAGCCATCGAACCGGCCCAACCAGCAACCAGAGCCGTATGCATTATATGAACAGAAAGCAAACGGCCGGGATCATTCAATACAACAGTATGAACACGATACCAAGGCAAACCCATGGAAAATACCCCTTTATCAACGAAAAATAGACACTATGTAACTTTATTGCATTGGAAAAAACGATGCTACGGATCCCCCCTTTTTTAGGTAATTTTGTTTCGTTTTTTTGGAGAAAGGATTAATATTTGTTCTATTCTGTTAGTAATAATGGAACAATTCGATTCATAGGAAAAAAGGGAAGCGGATCTATTCTATATCCGATAAGTACCAATACGCAATGGGGGTGAAGCCTATTTTATATGAACAAAGATAGCTATAGCTATTGTTGTTCATCATTCAGAAGCCCGTTCGTAAAAAATTTCCTTTTTTTTTTTTTTCTTCTCTCTTACTTTAGCTTTAGTTTTATTTTATATTAGCTTATTCAACTTCTGGATTAAATCGGATTTATTTAAATATGATTAATTAAAGTAGGAAAAAGGAGACTATTATTAAAAAATTAAACCACAGTCTTACGTTTCCACATCAAAGTGAAATAGGGAACTTCATTCTCTTTTTTTAATTCCATGCCTATTGGCGTTCCAAAAGTCTTATTTGTACTTCCTCAGGACGACAACGAAGAGGATTCTCAGCCTGAACCTGCTTCTTGGGTTGACGTATAGTGAGACTTGTCAGACATATTGGGCTATATGGGATTTACCCATTTTCTCCCTCGATCGAGATATCCTCTGTTTCGCCCAAAAAGCTGGAGTAAATTATCAAAAATTTGTAACGCGAAGCGCAAAAAAAAGTGCAATTAAATGCAGGGAGTATTTAGATTGATATTAGATTATCAAAAATTTTTATGGTTTACGTGAGCGGACTAATAAAATGAAGTATCCAGGCTCCGTTTAGCAAAAACCCAATTGATAATTAATTATTATTTTGAGAATTACTACTTAATTATGATATGCAAAATGATGCATAAAAAATTATATACAAAAAATTGAAACAGGGTGATCTAAAACTGTTGATCAAATAATATAATTCAAATTTGTTGACTATTTGAAAGAAGATACGTGAAAGAAATTAATTGAAAAAAAAAGAGTCGTAAAAAAAAAAGACGCGGTATTTGGTTCATTTGTCCTATATGTGCAAATCAAAATCGGGCAAATTTTTCCTTTTACTCGGGGTAGAGCATAAACCTAAAAAATGGAATAAAAAAGGAAGAAGCCCGTTCAGGAACAAGAAAAAACCATCGCCATTTAAACTGAATCTCGATGAAAAAAAAATATCAATGAATCAAGTGAGTCTGACAGGCTTAATCAACCTTTAGGATTCTAATCTCTAATAAAAGGGGCCAAGACTTTTTTTCTTTTACTTTTAAAAAGGGAGCAAGCTCTTCCCTTAAAAGTTAGAAAGAAAGGCCTTCTATGAAAAAAAGGGGGTTTTAATCGACACATTGATTTTTTCACAATTTTTATTGAACCGTATGCATCAAAAGGTGCCTGTACGGCTCCTAAGGAATAAATTTTTATCCTAATCAACCGACTTTATCGAGAAAGATTTCTTTTTTTAGGCCAAGAAGCTGAGCCCGAACCGTCAAATCAAGTTATGGGTCTTATGATAAGTCTGACTATAGAGGATCCAACCAGAGAGTTGTTTTTGTTTATAAACAGTCCTGGTGGGGGGGTAATATCTGGACTTGGTATTTTTGATACTATGCAAATGGTGCCACAAGATGTACACACAGTATGCATCGGATTGGCCGCTTCAGTAGCATCCTTTATCCTAGTCGGAGGGTCAAAGCCCAAACGTATAGCATACCCTCACTCTTGGCGCCAACGAGTTTTTTTAGAGAAAAAATACTATGCCTTCGCCATCGGAAATATGAATTAGTTAAGTAATAATAGCATGGCACTTCGAATTCGATATAAAATTTTTTAGATTCAAAAAAATGTATTGTATATTGAAAGAGTAGTATGAGATAAGGAAGTGGCATTTCAAATGATATCTTACCTATTCGGAACACATCTCAGCGTCACAAACTTTGTTTTAACACCGGAAGCTTCTTTACAAACTTGTTTACAAAAATTATATAAAAAAAGACACTTTGGGATTGCTTAATCATAGACGAAAAAAAAATGATATATAAAGCAACGGAACCATCATAGTAAATTTTTAACCCCTAAAAAAAAAAGAAGGATGGTAATTGGATCGACGTATAATACAACCTATATATATTTTTATATTCGCCGAAAGGAAAGGTAAAAAAACGCATAAATTCCATTGTGGAGCCGTATGCAATGAAAAAATGCCTGTACGGTTATTCAATTTTCTCTTTTTTTTTTTTCTGCAAAATAGAAGAACCTTTTCTATTATATCATCAGGGTCATGATCCATCAACCCGCTAGTTCGTTTTTTGAGTCACCATTGGGAGAATTTATCGTGGACTCGGACGAACTACTAAAAATTCGCGAAATGATGGGAGATGTTTATGAAGAACTAACGGGCACACCGTTATGGGCTCTATCCGAAGACATGGAAAGGGATGTTTTTCTGTCACCAAAAGAAGCCCAAACTCATGGAATTGTGGATCGTGTAGGGTTTCCCGATTTCTCTTTTAAGGTGTAGTTTCATATTCTCTTAAATCTCTTTTTTTACTCTTGAAGAGAAGTAATTCAGAATTAGCCGGTTAGAACCCATCTAAACCAGCCCATTATTTTTATGATTCCGTATGCCAACCATTAAACAACTTATTAGAAATCCAAGACAGCCAATCCGAAATGTCACGAAATCCCCAGCGCTTCGGGGATGCCCTCAGCGACGAGGAACATGTACTCGGGTGTATGTGCGACTCGTTTAGATCATAGATTGAGACACAAAAAGGAATTTTTTTTTAAGTATCAAGGATCAGTACCTTTGAATAAAATAGAATGGAGGAACTCTATTTAAATCTATTTAAAAAAGAGAGATCGTTCATATTTTCTATTGTGTCTGAAACTTATGGTTTACATTGGTGCAAATCCAATCAACTCTATTTTTTAGAAAACCCCCAATGATAACAAATGGTTATCCATTAAGCGGGGGAAATTCGAATTTTTATTTAAAATATTCCACTCTTGAACGAAAAGAACGGACTAACAGGGTAAACGACCAAATCAATTTTAAAAATGAAATACCGTTACTGTATAAAGTGGATCTCATTGTGAAAGACCTATATACTGGAATATTCATGGGGTAGAGCCAAAGAATGTGAATTGTACAAGTTACCAATAGTATTGATTAATTAAAAAAAGGAGCTCCGGTGTATAGAGAGGACCTCACCGTTTTAAAAGTAACCATAGAAACGATGGAACCCACTATTTATACACTTCTATTTACTACTTTTTATAGTTATTCGATTTTTTTGATATCAAGTATAAAGGCAATTTCTCCTTTCAAAGCAAAGGAAAAGACTTAGCAAAAAATAGTGGTGGGGAAGGTTAGAGTAGCAAAAGCCATTGGAATTTTTTTTTATACATTGGAATAATTCGTTTGGTTATTAATAGACTAGTAAAGGGGAAAAGAATAACTAAAAAAAGAATGAGTTATTCATCAAAGTTTGATTTATTCAATGACTAGAATTAAACGCGGATATATAGCTCGGAAGCGTAGAACAAAACTTCGTTTCTTTTTATCAGGCTGTCGAGGGGCTCATTCACGACTTACACGAACTATGAGTCAACAGAGAATAAAAGCCTTAGTTTCGGCTGATCGAGATAGGGGGGTAAGAAAAAGGGATTTTCGTCGTTTATGGATCACTCGAATAAATGCCGTAATTCAAGAAATGGGGGTATTCTATAGCTATAACCGATTCATACACAATCTGTACAATAAGCAATTACTTATTAATCGGAAAATACTTGCACAAATAGCTCTATTAAATAGGAGTTGTCTTTATACGATTTCGAATGGGATCAAAACATAAGGGGGTTGCAAGAAATCCACTAAAAATTTTTTTCTTTTAAATAGAGTTCTAAATAGAATGAGCTCGGGGAAGGTAGAGTAGAAATTAGTATTATAAAAAAGTCGTAAAAAAAAAACTAGGGTCTATAGTAGCTAAAAAAAGAATTATTCTGTTTATTTTCGACGCTTTTTACTTTATAACAGACACGGACGTAATAATCAAATTTTTATTATTGATTGGATTTTTCGAACAAAAAATGAAGCCCTTTTTTTATTTTTAATTCCTTCAGATTGGAATTGTTATGCAATTGAAGAAGAAGAATAATAAGGCTATTTTTTTCTTGTTCTAAGGCTAATAGTTCTAGGGGTCGATTCACTTCTTTCAAATTGTTTCTGATTATTAAGAAAAGGTAACAAAGATAAAATTCGAGCTTGTTTTATAGCAATAGTAATTAATCGTTGTTGTTTTAAAGTAACTCGATTCACACGTCTAGATAATATTTTTCCTTGTTCACTAATAAATCGACTAATTAAACTCATGTTTCTATAATCAATTCGATCCCCCGATTGGATCGGGGGCAAACGCCTACGAAAAGATCGCTTGGATTTAGTAAAAAGTGGCTTAGATTTATTCATAATTTTTTTTATTCCTTATCTCGAAAATCCTATTTTGATCGGATCAAAATAAAAAACGATTTTGATTTCTATATAGAATTAAGAATCTAGGATTCGATTTCTTTATATTGATTTTATATATATATAGAGACTTATATGGAGACTGTCATTATTCCTGCTCTTAGAAAAAGTTGACATATATAAGCACTCCATTTGATCTATTTCTTTATTTCCCCGTGAATTGTATGTTTATAACAATAGGGACAGAATTTTCTCAATTCCAATCGACTAGGGGTGTTATGCCGATTCTTTTGAGTACTATATCTGGAAATTCCCGCCGATTCTTTCTTAATATCATTTCGAACACAACTGTTACATTCCAAAATAATTGTTACTCGAACATCTTTACCCTTTGCCATGAAACCTCCTTTGGATTTATGATTCACCCCAATCTTCTATTTTTAATTTAACCTCCCGAAAGAAAAAAAAGAGAAGCTGTTAATTAAAAAAAAAAAAACGATTAAATATTTGTTGCAATGAATATTCATTTAGTAATTAAATGAAATAATAAGCAATACAATGATTTTTTGAAAACTATATTTAAAATCTTTGTACAGTTTTTTTTAAGTATCTCGTAGGATACTCTTTACCTAGCAACACTTTCTTTTCGGTCTATTAATAATTTAATTTGATCCTGAACCCTCATTTTTATGACCTTTCGCCCCCCACTTTTTCTAAAATAATAAAAATAAATAGAAAAAGTGGGGGGGAGTTAGTCCCCGCTCGTTGATTGTATCTCTAAATTTTGAACCTTTTCTGATGTTAATAACTAGAATTAAAAAAAGGGAAATGTTAATGCATCTGGAAATAAACGATTAATCTCTATTAATAAACCTGCTAACGAAACGAACCATAGAGTACTTAGTACCGGCGCTACGGAAAGATATATTTTTAGATCTCGCATTTGAAATCCTCCTTCTTTCTTCTTTATTGTATTACATTATATATAATAATATATATAACTACAGATGTACATGTAGTTAAGAAGTTATTGTATACGTAACCCCCCCATTATAATTGAAATATTGGCTACTCGAACGATCTTTTAGATTCCATTTTAAAATGGAAACGCCGATTTATGTCAAATTAAAATTTAGATAATTCTCGTATAAAAAAGTAAATTTTTTAATTATATGCGTGTTATCTGATATGAGAAAAAAAAGAAGAAGGATGTGGAAAACAAGGCAGGAATTCTCTACAATGACACTGTAAACCAATTGAAAGGGATGTAGCGCAGCTTGGTAGCGCGTTTGTTTTGGGTACAAAATGTCACGGGTTCAAATCCTGTCATCCCTACCTATTACTGTTCTTCTGAGCAGGAACGAGGGATCTATTTTAGATCTATCTTTTTTTTAATAAAATTGGACATACATTTAATTCTGAAATTTATGATATACTATTATATAGTATATAGATTACTATATATAGTATATATGGACAAAATTGATTCTGGTTAAAAATTAAAGAATGTCTTCTTTCTAGCCTTTTCATTTTTTAGAAAAAAAAAAGAAAAGCGCTCTTAGTTCAGCTCGGTAGAACGTGGGTCTCCAAAACCCATTGTCGTAGGTTCAAATCCTACAGAGCGTGATTTCACTCTTGTTTATTAGATTGTGTCAAAATTCCACTGTTCGCAAATAATTGAGCTGCAATCTGAATTAGACCTCCAGCATATGAAAACAAGAAGGAGGTCCGTAAAAAAAAAAAAGAGATATTAATTAATCAAAAGTCCAACTGATCACCACGCCTGTATTGTAAATAAGCAGTTACGAATAATCCAGCCAAAGTAATAGGAATTAGACCTAAAACGATTCCAAATAAAAAAACTTCAATCATTTCAATTTTCCTTTGTTTTCATTTTTTTAAGGGAGAAAAGAGAGGTACTAGCTATTCCTAGCTCTTAATCTGTATTGTCGATGAATCTCAATGACCAAAATTGGGTAATTAACTATCGAACATAATGAAATACCACAGAACTCTTTTTTTTTTTATAAAAAAAGATTCATTAAATTAATTTCAAATAAGTCGTATTTTGCTTAGACCAATAAATATAACTGAGGTTATAGTTAAAGCTGCTAGTAGAAAACCGAAATAACTAGTTATAGTAGGCATGAAGGGACTCAATAAAATATGTTTTTTTATACATATGTTTCTAAAGTACTTCCCTAAGTTTCAATTTTAAAAAATTTTTTAAGAGATAAAAATACGAGTTACAAGAATAAAAAATGAAAATTGAAAATTTGTGAATTATCAATCATTATAGGTATAGGTGTTATGAACAAAAATAGAGAAAAAGAAAACAAAAATAGAGAAAAAGAACTAAATTCAGCGCCTTTGGCATCTACACCAGCTCAGGATTCACGTAACCGATTCATTTTAAAACTCTTTAATAAATGAATCATAAAAAAAATAATAATAATAACCCGATTATCTAACTTTAGTCAAAACGGATCACTTTTTGTTAATTAATATGTCAAAAAATTTTTTTTTAGTTCTTTTTTTTTTTTTTTTTTTTTTTTTTTAGTCACCTTAGAACCTAGAATACGCCCCTTTCTACTTTATTCAAATTGAATTTACTTAAATTTTAATTTGAACTCATTAGATTAAATAGTAGAGCGATTTTCTTCATTTAATCTATCGAATGAGACCAAAAAAAGGTATCCTACACGGAGAACGAGATCCGTCAACGTAAAAAAAATATTTATTTATTTTAACCAGATTTTTAAAACTTGTAATTAGCAATTTCTATTATCGTTCACTTTATAGGTTTTACGTTTTTATTTCGAGATTATATAGAAAATAAAGTGAAAAACCCATCATCTTTGTAGTTAGTTAAATAAAGAAAAAGCCTTTGAATTGAATACAACAAAACAATGCACGGATTAAAAATATTTCGTATTATGATTATTTTTTTTTTCTTTATTAATTGAGAAAAAGCGGTTTTTTTGTTATTTGTTACTGGAAATGAATTCCTTAAAATGCAACAAAAAGCAAAAAAAGGGGGGTTGCATTTTCATTAAATCAAAATCTCTTATACAATTATGCACCGAAAATGCAATTTATGTATTTTGGATTCAATTGACTTGGGACAATATGGGAATTCCCTTCATGAATTATTCAACCTCGTGGATTTTCATTTTATCCAATCTTTAGTTTATTTTCTAGTCCAAAACGAATAAAGGAGCAAAGCCCCTATAGATTACAGGTATGGGAATTTGAAGAAGTGGGACGTGGTATACATCGACAAGCAAGAAAAATAAATAAATTCTCTAACACCTCATTTATATACTAATTCAAATTGCGTTGCTGTGTCAGAAGAAGGATAGCTATACTGATTCGGTAGACTCTAAAAATACCCTTGGTACTTTATTGACGATCTCACAAAGATGGAATCTCGGTGAATTTTAATTTACGGATTCATCTTTTACAGAATCGATCCCCTACGAGAATATCTGGAGTTCAGTATGTCTGGAAGCACAGGAGAACGTTCTTT